ACGCCTAAATGACCAATGGATAACGGTGGCTTTGATGGGGGGTTTCGCTAGAATAGGTAATAATGAGATCACCATTTTAGGAAATGATGCAGAGATAAGTACTGACATTGATCCGCAAGAAGCTCAGCAAGCTCTTGAAAAAGCGGAAGCTAACTTGAGTAAAGCAGAGGGTAAAAGACAAGCAATTGAGGCGAATCTAGCTCTCAGACGAGCTAGGACACGAGTAGAGGCTATCAATGTTATTTCCGACTAGTTGATGCATCGAAACAATAAAAAAAAAGAAGTTCTTTATCTTTATTAGACAGCATGTTTTGATTCCGACAATTGAAAACAATTAAGTCTAATCTAATACAATAAAAAAAAGAAGATGAGTAGAAAAACTTATTAGATACCATCGATTCCGGTATCTAATAAGTTCCTACCTACTATTGGATTTGAACCAATGACTCCCGCCGTATGAAAGCAATACTCTAACCACTGAGTTAAGTAGGTCTTTTATCACTACAAAGAAAAAAAGAGACTCATCACTTCGGGGATTATATATGGAATATTACTTCTAAGCAATACCAATCCTTAACTTAATTAAGAGGAAACGGCCAAACAAAAGAACTATTCTATTATGTAATTATGGAATATCCATCTTGACAAGAAATTATCTATATGTTAAGATGTCTATGACAAGGGCTATAGCTCAGTTGGTAGAGCACCTCGTTTACACGTGCGCCAATGCTTTTCAAGGGAGTCAATCATGTAATCAAAAAATCTTATTGATAAATCGATGTCTTACTCCATGGATTCGAGAGAACAAGAGAACAATAGCCTGACAAATATTTGGTCAATCCGATTCGGGTGCGAATTCTGATGCCAAATAGAGCCCATCATTGATTTGAGAATTGATAAGGTGAATACCCAGTCTATTCAATGCTAGGCATAACGAGTATAAGGGCCTCAAAATAACCTCTTTTCGTCCTATGAACTTTAAGGTGTAAGAAGTCTCATATTTGACTCTTAGAGCGGAACGATAGAGACTCCATTAAATTTTAACTTAGGTGGATCTAGGCCGGAAGCAGACCTATGTCAAAGTAACCCCTCTTTGAAACACTTTGGTATTGCTCTTAGATCAGAATTCAAATAATGAATCAGAGCAAATGGAGCCATCTCATTATCTTCTTGTTTTCGGTGAAGAAAAAATATGGTGGACTAACTGATCTTTTCATCAGTTGATGAAAGAGCCCAATGCAACAAAATGCATGTTGGGTCTTTGAAACAGTTCAAATCATTTCGATAATAAAAAGTTTGATCGGTTTTACCGAGAAGGTCTACGGTTCGAGTCCGTATAGCCCTATACATTATATTTACATTCTTTTTTTAGTTTTAATTTCTGCATCTCATTAGTACTTGTTTGTGGCTGGTCAGTCGGTTGGTCCATAGAACTAGAAGCATTACCCTATGATCATATGGATTCATAGGGTCAGGAAAATGAAAACAAAAATTGTATTTAATTGAATGGATACTATTAATATTTATTAAATCTCGGATAAAAAATCCAATCCATTCTTCTTCATTAATCGTCGTCGGTGAATTACATACCTGTCATGATCAAAGAGTTAGTGATATACTTTTGCTTTGATATTGATATGTATACCCAATCCATTTTGAAGTTTAAATCATGACATGATCTTGGCTAAAAACTCCAACCCGACTCAACCAAATCTAATCATAAGTCACATGGATCGAGTACCTATTATTGGTTTTGTATTTGTCGAATACCCTGACAAATCGCTTTTTGGTAGAAGAACAACCCCAATTGATTGTTTTAGAGATAATGAATTGGTCATAAATATATCAAATCAATATTTGTACCCTCTTCTATTTCTATTTCTATGAGTTGGTTTGGAGATTTGATTTATTGAATCGTTCGATTTCAATTCAATAATATGTTATTTTTTTTTCTATTACTATTAAATTAAATATTAAATATTATATTAAAAGTAGAAGTATCTTATGTAGAATTTACGATTCCGCCGATTATACCACTATGCTATACTTCATTATGTAGGTTTGCTTCAAAACAAACTTTTTCTTGTAACGAAATTTAACGCCTTACTAACATTGGTTAGTCTTACTAAGTTGCAGTGACAAATAAGTATTTTTGTTCATTCCAAATCACGATTTTTACTACTTGAGTTTAGTGCTACAAATTGATGCAAAATAGAATGCCTTTTGCATTATAACTCTAATTAAATACCTTGATTTTTATTGTTCCTTAGAGAGTGGGATAGTAGAGATCCAACCAAAGTTTCTAATTTTGTTTGGTATGAAAACATTTTGTTTATATTTTTTATATTTTGCAATCGATTGAATCAATTAAGAATTATATCAATTTTATAAAAAAAAGAAAATATAAATCTAGGATAGGGCAAGAAGAGAGAATATAATCGTTCGATGCATTAGATTATGTTTACATATTCATATCGAGTCAATAGCCACAATAATCCTC